AAATGAGAAACCCTATAGGTTGCCGCCACAAATTCCACCCCCAAAAACCATATTTTGACTGCGCCTCAACTATATCAACTGTACTCGAACTGTTAGATAATCATAGTCGGTGATAACATCACTGTTCCCATCGCTATTACAGAACCGTACATGAGATTTTCACCTCATACGGCTCCTCGAGGACCACAAATAAATCTAAGGACCAGGTCGGTATTATTTATCTTGATAAGTTTGTAGGATAGATAGAATCAAAATCAATCGAAAGGTCCCAAATTAGACCAATGGCATTCTGTCTGCTATAAAAAAGCACTTCTGAATGGATCTCATCCTTTAATAATTTCAATTTATCTTTTTTGAGTAATAACTTAATCCTTCAATAAAATACTCAATATCCATAGATATTTCAACCCATCTTTTTTGATTACGAAAAAGAATTAGACATTACATTAGTTATGACAAGAATTCAATCTCTATGAATAGGAAAGAAAGAAAAAAAAAAAAAAAGATCTTTTTTTTTATTGTAATTGCATTCTTTCTATTTTTTTTTTCGTTGCTATTCTTCTTTCTCAAAAGGGGACTTTAAAAAAAAAAGTAAAGGATTATTTCGTTCCTGATAGTTATTTCTTTAATTGGTGGATAGGAGCATACTCTGGATCGGAATGATGGGGAGTACTGCCTGATCATTTCTACCAACTTAAAGCCCCAATTAGTATTCCTTTTATGCAGAAATGTCCCTTTGGATAATTTACATAATCTCCATTACTAATCCTTTGTGTACCTTTGTGTTCCTAACCATCCACTCATTTTTTCTCAATCCCCTGTTATGGTAATACATGTATGGTAATACATACAAATGATAGTGAAAACCTCATACAGTTGATCTTTTGAACCCGCTTCAAGCTATGATGACCAGTCAACTAATCTTGGGGTAAACAGTCTCTACTGCTTATGTTTACTTCTGCTTAACCCTTGTACATAGGAAATGAGACTCAATCTTTTTACTGCGAATTTATAAGCTGTTTTCTTTCACTCATATAACTATCTGATTTAGTTCATCAACTCGAATGATGAACAAAAAAATGAAGATATCTATTCAACTCATTCAACTTATTTCCTAGAAAGAAAGGAAAAAGAAAGGAAATAAGGAAAAGTTTATGTCTCAACGAATCGCACGTAGAGATATTGATAACACACATAGAGTTAATGGTATTTCATAACTAATCGATTGAGCAGCAGCTCGTAAACCACCTAAAAAGGAATATTTATTATTTGATCCATATCCTGACATAAGAAGTCCAATGGGAGCAATACTTGAAACGGCGATCCATAAAAAAACACCGATATTGAGATCGGCTAGAACAAGGTGATAGCCAAAAGGAATTACCGAATAACTTAGTAGAATTGATATGACTGCTATGGATGGTCCGATACTGAATAAACGAGTATCTCCTCTAGATGGAAAAAGATTCTCTTTGAAAAGTAGTTTTGTCCCATCTGCTAGAGCTTGGAGAATTCCCAAAGGGCCGGCGTATTCAGGTCCAATACGTTGTTGTATCCCTGCGGATATTTCTCTTTCTAACCACACAATTACTAGCACACCTATTGTGATTCCCAATACAAGAGTCAAAATAGGGATAAGCATCCATATGATCCCATAGACCTCTTTTAAGGATTCCAATCTGGAAAAAGAATTGATATCTTGTACTTCTGTTGTATCAATTATCATTTCAACGATCAACTTCTCCCATAATGATATCTATACTACCTAGTATCGTCATAATATCAGCCAATTTCATTCTTTTAACTAACTGAGGAAGAATTTGCAAATTGATAAAACCCGGTGGGCGAATTTTCCATCTCCAAGGAAAAACACTTTGATCTCCTATCAGAAAAATTCCCAATTCCCCCTTTGGGGCTTCGACTCTCACATAAAGTTCTTGTTTCGACAATTCAAAAGTAGGAGAAGGTTTTTTACTAATGAATCGATATTCAAAATCATTCCATTCGGGATTCCTTACTTTATCAAAGCATCGGATTTCTAAATTCTCATAGGGCCCTCCCGGAATTCCTTCCAAAGCCTGTTGAATAATTTTTATGGATTCCGTCATTTCATTGATTCGTATTAAATAACGAGCTAATGAATCTCCTTCTTTTTGCCATTGGACTTCCCAATCAAATTCGTCATAACACTCATAATGATCAACTTTACGAAGATCCCATTGGATTCCGGAAGCTCGTAGCATTGGTCCTGATAAACCCCAATTTATTGCTTCCTCTCCACCAATAATGCCTACTCCCTCAACTCGTTCTAAAAAAATAGGATTCCGCGTAATAAGTTTTTGATATTCAGCAACCCCTGTTAAAAAATAATCGCAGAAATCCAAACATTTATCTATCCAGCCATGAGGTAGATCAGCAGCTACTCCTCCGATACGAAAATAATTATGCATCATTCTCATACCGGTGGCAGCTTCGAATAGATCATATACTAATTCTCTTTCTCTGAAAATATAGAAGAAAGGGGTCTGTGCACCAATATCTGCCATAAAAGGGCCAAGCCATAACAAATGAGAAGCTATACGACTCAACTCCAACATAATTACTCTGATATAGCTGGCTCTTTTAGGTACTTGAATATTTCCTAACTGTTCTGGTGCATTTACGGTTATTGCTTCTGTGAACATAGTAGCTAAATAATCCCAACGTGTTACATAAGGCAGATATTGTATAATTGTTCGATTTTCCGCAATTTTTTCCATTCCTCTGTGTAAATAACCCAATATTGGTTCACAGTCAATAACATCTTCACCATCTAGAGTAATGATGAGTCGAAGAACACCATGCATTGATGGATGGTGAGGACCCATATTTACTATCATGAGGTCTTTTCTTGTAGTTGGTACATTCATAGGTTTTTCCTCGATTCATTCTTCCATCAATTGCTGAAAACGAAAAGAAATTCATCAAAATTCAAGATCTAATAAATCAAATAATTAAAGCTCTTCAAATTAATGAGTTTTTGGCTCTCGAATATCCAACTGAACAATTAATTCTTTATAACGTACTCTATTTTTCTTTGACAAATAAGCCAGTAGCCGTTGACGTTTTCCCAGAATTTTCCGTAGACCTCTCTGAGATAAATAGTCTTTTCTATGGAATTCCAAATGTGAAGTCAGTCTTCGTATCTTATTGGTGAAACTGAATACTTGAAATTCAACAGATCCCCTGTTTTCTTCTTGCGAAATAACTGAGATGAATGGATTTTTTACCATAAAATGAAATCTTCTCCCCCTTTTCTTTGTTAAAGATATTAATTTTACCGATCAGTAATAATAATCCCAGCCATTTGAATCTGGTATACTAAATTTCGTTATGAACTCCTAAGAGAATAATTTAGACCTAAAATAATAAAATTCTGTTGATTCATTTATAGATCTAATTGATACGTCATTGAATTAGTATCATGTATCAGAATGGAATGTAAGACAACGCATGTGTGCATCTGTTTGCTTTCATATACCAGATATGGTACAGGATATATATAGGAAAAATGTCCCATCACCATAATTTTGAATTATGGATACATATGTATCCTTACCATACTGAAACGACTGCCATTATTGGTATCAAACCAATAGCGATTCATACAAGCTAAATCTTCTAATCGATAATTGGGCCAAAGGAAGAATTTCAATTTAATCAATTTCTTTTTATCTCTATCAAGATCTTTGCTCTCATCCAAAAATTGACTACAGTTTTTTACGTTATTTACATTGCAAAATACTGGATTTCTGTCTATACCATTCCTATTCTTTGAATTGAAACAAATTAGAATTCTCAATTCTCTACGACCTCTAGGCGATAAAATATTTTCAGGAACAAGCAAATCATAATTGTTTTTGTCGCTATTTCCAGTTATCCTTTGATGTCTTGCAATGGATTTCTCAAAATTCTTCTTATCAACATATCTTTTTTCTTGGCATTTTTGATTAGTTTGATACTTAGTCTTATGAACCAATGAAATACTTATGGTTTGATACATAATAAATTGTCCATCATTTTTTACAGACAGACGCACTGGTTCGATAATCAATATCCCCTTTTTCATCAATTCTGTAAGAGTTAAATCTTTCTGAATCAGCATTATATCCAGACTCATTTCTCCCCTTTGAATAGAGGATATAGCAATTTCTCTTGGATTTATCAGTCTAAGCAGGAGACAATATACCTTGATATTATTGATGATTTTTTTATTTAAAAAAGAATCCCATCTCAATTGAAAAAGCAAATATCTTTTTAGGAAGAAATCGAGTTCTGCTTCCGTATTGCTTTTGTATTGCTTTTTCTTTTTACGTTTTTTTATGTCTGATCCTGCATAATCTTCTTCAACACCTTTTTCTTGGTTTGAGAGAACTGACCCACGATCCCCTTGGACTGTGGGTTCTTTTTCTTCTTGATTTCGATTCTCTAATTCAAGAGATTTTTTTTCATTCGATGATATAAAAGGATTCCTTTTTTGTTTTTGTTTTCTGTTGATATTGATGTTTTTATTTTCACTAACATTTTCAGTTCCAGTAAAATTTAAAAGAAGTAATTTGATCGGTATGACCCATGGTTTCATTTTATATGCATTATAAAGTAGCACAAATTCTGGGAAGAACCAAAGTTCCAAATTCGATATAGGACGACTTAGTATTTCTTCATTCATTCCCATCCAATCAAATCTTTTTTGATTGGATGATTTGATTTCTTGATGAATTGTGAGATAAAAAGGGCTTTTCTTATCAATTTTATCAATTATTTGATAATTACTAGTCTTAGTGTTTTTATTACTGTTGGTACCAGTATCGATATTGATCCATGCCTCAATATCGACCTTCTTTCTAAGACAAAAATGGAGAATTCTACAATCAAAATATTTTCTATCCGGGCTTTTCGCCATATCCATAATATCAGCTTCGCCTAGATAATTATGGATAAGGATATCGCCCAGCATATCAAATAATTTGTGTTTATGTGTGTTGTAATTATAAGAAATCTCTTGGTTATTATTTACTTTTAATGGCGATCCATAAATAGATAAGTTCTTCTTATCTTGATAATTAATAGATTTATATGATAAAAGATCATATCTATAGTGTTTTTTAAAATTCTCGTTTTGATTTGGTAATGAGTCTACTTCATAATCATTTTCTTTTTCGTAATGAATGAATTGGTCTTTTTCATATGAATCCCATTTGTTTAAATCTTTATTTTGAGCCATATAATGTTGATTAACTCTATTTCGCCATTTTTGTGGTACTAATCTAGACCATCTAATCTGAGATAAATCGTATTGATAATGACCCCTTAACCAGTTTTTCCAGTGATTCATTCCAGAATTCAAAAGTTTCTTATGTCTTAATTCGGAATGAGATATTCCTTGTGTTCCAAAATAATCCTTTATTTCATTCTTAAGAAAAAGAGATGTTCCGTGATATTGAAGAACAGATCTTAACTTATACAAGTTAATAACTTGGGTTTGTGATAATTTGTAAAACACATATGCTTGTGACAAGGAGGATAAGTCACAAAAAATCTGTAAATTCTTATTACTATTTCGAATATTAGAAAGTGACTTTATAAAGCGAATTGTATTTTTATTTGTTTTATCAATTCTTTCTTGATTTGCTTCATTATTGTAAATGTATTTATCAATAAGTTTTTTTCTTGATTCAAGAAAAAGCTGTGCATTGATCCTCGGAATATTAATGATACATCGAAGGATATCTATGTATATCTTTTCAATGAAAAATTGTATAAAATAATGCCATTTACGAATTAATCGAGTATTTCTTCTTTTTAATATCTGCCAAATATTTTTGGGGGATTCTAATCTTTTAGCATTATTACTTTTTTTGTTAGGACTAATATTTATCTCTGGAGTTAGAAATTCCTTTGTCTTTTCTTTTGTAATTTTTTCTATTTGATTTCTGATTGTGCTTGTTCTATCAGTCAGATCTTTCATTTTTTTTTCTGTCAGTGAATAATTTGTCCAATCCATAGATCGAATTTGAATAGACGATTCATGAATCATCTGATTATTATTACTGATTATCAAATCTTTTTCTTTTTTAGTTTCACTCGATTCATCTACTTCTCTCAATCCAAATAATAGAATTGGATTTTTTTTTGAGAGTTCTTTTATTCTTGTTTTTATAAATAGAATGCTTTTGATAACCCATTCTTTTGTTTCGTTTGCGATCGTTAGAAACACATTTGTTCTTTCTTTTAAAACTCTTAGAACTAGAAAACAATTCTTTTTCCATTTTCTAATTTTTTTTCCGAGTTCTTTAAAAATAGGTTCAAAAAAGGAAGGTCGTTTTCGGGGAGAACCAAAAGGTAGTTCAGCTTCCATTCCCCAAACTGTTAAAAAACAAAAATCATCCTTTTGCCCTTGCTTTTTCATTGGATCTCTATGAGGAGATCGTAGCTTAGATCTGTGCCAAGGTTTTAGACAGAAAGGAAATAGGATTTTTATCTGAATACCGTCTGTTAACCAGTTTTTCGGAAATTCTGTTTCTGATAATTGAACACCATTATAGGTGCATTTAACATGCATTTCTCTATTCCAACCCTTTAAATCTTCGGACCACTCGGGAAATTGAAATAATAACATACGACCGATATTTTTAGATATTATCAATGAAGGTAATATAACATATCTTCTAAGAATTGATTGAGTTACTAATACGGAACCCCTTATTACTTGAGCAAATACAATGCTATCCCAGGCTTCCGCTATTTCTATCCGTGTTTTCTCCTCTCTTTTGTCCTCTTCGTTTTTGTCCTCCTCTTTTTTATCCCTTTCTTTTGTCTCTTCCTTCGCATAATCCGAAATTTTAAATTCTGTGTTTTTCCCCATCCAATTTATAAAAATGAGTTTCATCAGTCCGGAGATATCAAAAGAAAAAAAGGGTGGTTTGTCTATTCTGTCCAAAAAAAGGGGGGAATGTATATTTGCTTGAAATAGTTCCAAAATAGTAGTTTTACGTCTTTGAGCGCGCATGGAGCCTTTGATTATGTCTCGACGAAAATCCGATTGTTGCGAATAACGTATTAAAGCCACTTCGTCTGCTTGATCAGGATTATTAGTCTCTTTGGTATTAGTATAAGTATCGGTATTCTGTTGATTATCAGTAAAAATCACTACACGTTTGGCTTTTCTTGAACGAATCTGATGATCCTCCGCCATGTCTTCTTCATTTTCTCTCTCCTGTTGTTCTAAATCGTCGATTAATTTGTATGACCATCGAGGGATTTTTTTACTGATTTCTTTTATTACAATAGATTTTTTTCTAATTGTTTGATCGTTGGGATCAGTTATAACTGCATCGAATAAAAATTTGAAAAATTTTACTTGATCTTTTGAATCAATTCTTCCTTGTTCTGGAAATAAAAAAAGCCCTTTCAAATTGAAATTCGATGTTGATTCTCCAGAAAATTCACCGATTAAGTTCA